GCAGAAACACGTATGGGTTCGGGGAAAGGATCCCCTGAATATTGGGTAGCTGTTGTTAAACCAGGTCGAATACTTTATGAAATGGGTGGAGTAACAGAAAATATAGCCAGAAGGGCGATTTCAATAGCATCGTCCAAAATGCCTATACGAACTCAATTCATTATTTCGGGATAAAAAAAATCAAAAGAAAAAGGTCTTGGGGATAAAAAAACAATAACAGGTGCCGGTTTCTTTCTTTGGACAAACAATATTTCTTTTTTTTTTTTCTTCACTCTTTGCTTTGCATTGAAAGAATAGATTCTAAAAAAATGATATGATTCAACCCCAGACCCTTTTGAATGTAGCGGATAACAGCGGGGCTCGAGAATTGATGTGTATTCGAATCATAGGAGCTAGCAATCGTCGATATGCTCATATCGGTGACGTTATTGTTGCTGTGATCAAAGACGCAGTGCCAAATATGCCCCTAGCAAGATCAGAGGTGGTCAGAGCTGTAATTGTACGTACTTGTAAAGAACTCAAACGTGATAACGGTATGATAATACGATACGATGACAATGCTGCGGTTGTCATTGACCAAGAAGGAAACCCCAAAGGAACTCGAATTTTTGGTGCAATTGCCCGGGAATTGAGACAGTTAAATTTTACTAAAATAGTTTCATTAGCTCCGGAGGTATTGTAGGGTCTTCTAAAATAAGATAATACCATTGGTTATAGTAAAGTATTTGAATGGTTATAGTAAAGTATTTGAAAGAAAGAGATTAAGAAATATATTCAGAATTTTTAGTAGATTGTGTCTCACGCATATGCCTTTAATTTAAATTTAAATTCATAAACAAATAAGTAAAAAAAAAACATGTTGATTATATCAAAATTGGGGAGCACCAAGAAATTTAATTCACCATGGGTAGGGATATTATTGCTGACATAATAACTTCTATACGAAATGCTGATATGGATAGAAAAAGGGTGGTTCGAATAGCATATACTAATATCACTGAAAATATTGTTAAAATACTTTTACGAGAAGGTTTTATCGAAAACGTGAGAAAACATAAAGAAACCAAAAAATATTTTTTGGTTTTAACCCTACGGCATAGAAGGAATAGGAAAAGGTCTTATATAAATTTTTTAAATTTAAAACGGATCAGCCGGCCTGGTCTCCGAATCTATTCGAACTACCAACGAATTCCTAGAATTTTAGGTGGGATGGGAATTGTAATTATTTCTACTTCTCGAGGTATAATGACAGACCGAGAGGCTCGACTAGAACGAATTGGTGGAGAAGTTTTGTGTTATATATGGTAATCCTTCTAATATACGAATTGGGTCCGAAACTTCTTATTTGTGAAAACAAAAAGAAAAGGGGCGGGTTGTCTAATATCGTTCCTCCTCCATCAATTGATACTTCAAGGAGGCTTTACCTGGAATGAAAGAACAAAAATGGATTCATGAAGGTTTAATTACTGAATCCCTTCCCAACGGTATGTTCCGGATTCGCTTAGATAATCAAGATATGATTCTAGGTTATGTTTCGGGAAAGATCCGACGTAGTTTTATACGGATACTACCAGGCGATAGAGTTAAAATTGAAGTAAGTCGTTATGATTCAACCAGAGGACGTATAATTTATCGACTTCGCAATAAGGATTCGAAAGATTAGGTGTTTTTATCAACTTCAACATTCCTTTCGTGAGAAGATGATTCGAGATAAAAAATTCCAAGAAACCTATTTTCTTCCAAAAAATAGATTCAGAATTAAAATGAGGAATGCCAAATATGAAAATAAGAGCTTCTGTTCGTAAAATTTGTGAAAAATGTCGACTAATCCGTAGGCGGGGACGAATTATAGTAATTTGTTCCAACCCAAGACATAAACAAAGACAAGGATAATCAGACTTGTTAAAACACCCGATGTAAAAGTAAAAAGGGTAAAAAAGGGGAGGGGTCCTTTTTGACACGAAATGGATATATCCATATATCTCTGACTCATATTTATGAGATGAAAAAATGGCAAAAACTATACCGAGAATTGGTTCACGTAAGAATGGACGTATTGGTTCACGTAAGAATACACGGAGAATACCAAAGGGGGTTATTCATGTTCAAGCAAGTTTCAATAATACTATTGTGACTGTTACAGATGTACGGGGTCGAGTGGTTTCTTGGTCCTCGGCCGGTACTTGTGGATTCAAGGGTACAAGAAGGGGGACGCCCTTTGCTGCTCAAACCGCAGCAGGAAATGCTATTCGTACAGTAGTGGATCAAGGTATGCAACGAGCAGAAGTCATGATAAAAGGACCGGGTCTCGGAAGAGACGCGGCATTACGCGCTATTCGCAGAAGTGGTATACTATTAACTTTTGTGCGGGATGTAACCCCTATGCCACATAATGGCTGTAGACCTCCGAAAAAGCGACGTGTGTAGAAATAAAAATTGAAGAGATTTAAAGATAAACAAGAGAAAAAAATGATTCAATTATTTGAATATTATTATGGTT